GACGACATATCGCTTCTAACATAGGAATTGCTAAAAGTCAAATTCGGGAAAAAGAACCCATTGTATGGGAAATACTTCAAGAAGTTATGCAGGGGCATCCTGTATTGTTGAATAGAGCGCCCACCCTGCATAGATTAGGCATACAGGCGTTCCAGCCCATTTTAGGGGGTGGACGTGCTATTTGTTTACATCCATTAGTTCGTAAAGGATTCAATGCAGACTTTGATGGGGATCAAATGGCTGTTCATGTACCTTTATCTTTGGAAGCGCAAGCGGAGGCTCGTTTACTTATGTTTTCTCATATGAATCTCTTTTCTCCGGCTATTGGAGATCCCATTTCGGTACCAACCCAAGATATGCTTATTGGACTCTATGTATTAACGATCGGGAATCGTCGAGGTATTTGTGCAAATAGGTATAATCCATGGAATCGCATAAACTATCAAAATGAAACAGTTAATGATTATAAGTATAAATATACTACGAAAGAGAAAGAGCCCTATTTTTGTAGTTCCTATGATGTACTTATAGTTTATCAGCAGAAACGAATCAATTTAGATAGTCCTTTGTGGCTTCGGTGGCGACTAGATCAACGTGTCATTGCCTCAAGAGAAGTTCCTGTCGAAGTTCAATATGAATCTTTGGGTACCTATCATGAAATTTATGGGCACTATCTAATAGTAAGACGTATAAAAAAACAAACCCTTTGTATATACACCCGAACCACTGTTGGTCATATTTCTTTTTCTCGAGAAATAGAAGAAGCCATACAGGGGTTTTGTCAGGCCTACTCATACGGTACCTAAGCTAAGGAATTATGTAATACCGCGGGAATTTTGATCTCTCCGGTTCAACTGGAATCATAATTCCTTAATTTCTACATGAATCGAGATCCAGTAAAGGAGGTCTTCAAATCACTGACTCAAACCCATTGGCGAATCCTACTCAGCGGAATAGAGAAGTACTTATGGCAGAATGGGCTGATCTGTTCTTTTACAATAAAGCGATAGATGGGTCTGCCATGAAACGACTTATTAGCAGATTAATAGATCACTTCGGAATGGCATATACATCGCACACCCTGGATCAAGTAAAGACTCTGGGTTTCCAGCAAGCCACTGCTACATCCATTTCATTAGGAATTGATGATCTTTTAACAGTACCTTCTAAGGGGTGGCTAGTCCAAGATGCTGAACAACAAAGTTTCATTTTAGAAAAGCACCATCATTATGGGAATGTACACACAGTAGAAAAATTGCGCCAATCCATTGAGATATGGTATGCTACAAGTGAATATTTGAGACAAGAAATGCATCCTAATTTTAGGATGACTGATCCTTCTAATTCAGTCCATATAATGTCCTTTTCGGGAGCTAGAGGAAATGCATCTCAGGTACACCAATTAGTAGGTATGAGAGGATTAATGTCGGATCCCCAAGGACAAATGATTGATTTACCGATTCAAAGCAATTTACGCGAAGGACTTTCTTTAACGGAATATATCATTTCCTGCTACGGAGCCCGCAAAGGAGTTGTGGATACTGCTGTACGAACATCAGATGCTGGATACCTCACGCGTAGACTTGTTGAAGTAGTTCAACACATTGTTGTACGTAGAACAGATTGTGGCACTACCCGAGGCTTTTCCGCGAGTCCTAGAAATGGGATGACGGAAAGAATTTGGGTCCAAACACTAATTGGTCGTGTATTAGCATACAATATATATATGGGCCCACGTTGCATTGCCGCTCAAAATAAAGATATTGGGGTTGGACTTGTCACTCGATTCATAACCTTTCGAACACAACCAATATATACTCGAACCCCCTTTCTTTGCAGGAGTATATCTTGGATCTGTCGATTATGTTATGGTCAGAGTCCCACTCATGGCGACCTGGTCGAATTAGGAGAAGCAGTAGGTATTATTGCGGGTCAATCAATCGGCGAACCGGGGACTCAACTAACATTAAGAACTTTTCATACCGGTGGAGTATTCACAGGTGGTACTGCAGAACATGTACGAGCTCCTTTTAAGGGAAAAATCAAATTCAATGAGGATTTGGTTCATCCCACACGTACACGTCATGGGCATCCTGCTTTTCTATGTTATATAGACCTGTATGTAACTATTGAGAGTCACGATATTCTACATAATGTGAATATTCCACCCAAAAGTTTTCTTTTAGTTCAAAATGATCAATATGTAGAATCAGAACAAGTGATTGCTGAGATTCGCGCTGGAACATCCACTTTCAATTTTAATAAAGTTAAAGAGAAAGTTCGAAAACATATTTATTCTGACTCAGAGGGAGAAATGCACTGGAGTACCGATGTGTACCATGCACCTGAATATAAATATGGTAATGTTCATCTCTTACCCAAAACAAGTCATTTATGGATATTATCAGGAGCTCTGTGCAGATCGAGTATAGTGCCCTTTTCGCTCCACAAGGATCAAGATCAAATGAATGTTCATTCTGTTGAACGGAGATCTATTTCT